GAAGAGAAAGAGCGAAGAATTGAAAGAATGGTTCGGAACAAAGAAATGGAAGAACTAGAACCGTATGGATTTCCAAAGACTCCATGGATAGGAACTAAAAACGAGATATCGAAGTAGTTCTGATGATTCAGTATATCATCACTTCAATTCGGAGTTCTTAGTTACTTTGACCGGGTGGATCTTAGTGATGGAATAATAAGTAATAATTCATTGGTTGATTGTATCATTAACCATTTCTTTATTTTGGTGCGAGGAACTTACCATGAATCCACTGATTTCTGCCGCTTCCGTTATTGCTGCTGGATTGGCCGTAGGGCTTGCTTCTATTGGACCTGGAGTTGGTCAAGGTACTGCTGCGGGCCAAGCCGTAGAAGGTATCGCGAGACAACCAGAAGCAGAGGGTAAAATACGAGGTACTTTATTGCTTAGTCTGGCTTTTATGGAAGCTTTAACAATTTACGGACTGGTCGTGGCATTAGCGCTTTTATTTGCGAATCCTTTTGTTTAATCCTATTCTATAAACGTGAAAATACGTACTTCTTTTCTTATTTTATTGCCGTCGACTTACCGCTTGCTTCTTCGAATTATATCAAAACTTCACTCCACTTCTTCGTTGAGACAATACTCCGGGGAAGGTCTGATTTGAGGATGAGGAATTAGTAGATCCACTCGCTTTCTCACTTCCCGTCCTTAATTTAATGGAAACCCCTTTTGACTTTTAGGAAGCGTTGCAGGTATTTCGCAATTGACATGAAACCGGGGACCTAATAAGTATCTTATTGGGAACTTCAATTGAAATAAAATAATACTAAAGAATCCATTTTTGAAATTTGAAAATGATTTCAAATGAAATGAATATATTCATATTTAAAATAAGTCAATTAATAAAAAAAAAGAAATCAATAATAAAAAAACAGGACGAAGTAATACAAAAAGAACTCTGTTCGATTTTGTTAGTCCTATCTATAAGAGGAGAGCATATGAAAAATGTAACCGATTCTTTCGTTTCCTTGGGTTACTGGCCATCCGCCGGGAGTTTCGGGTTGAATACCGATATTTTAGCAACAAATCTAATAAATCTAAGTGTAGTGCTTGGTGTATTGATCTTTTTTGGAAAGGGAGTGTGTGCGAGTTGTGTATTTCAAGAATAGGCTGGATCCAACCGGCTGCATTTTCTTTTTTTTTTTTTTTATTTATAAATAGGGAAGAAAGGTGCACGATCTCGACGAATTACTTCTGAATAAATTCAGAAATCATATGTAAGAACCATAGCATTTCGTGACTCATTGGTAAATCAACTTTGATTCTCTATCAACCAATAATGTGGGACCATTAACATGGTTAAAGCTAAACCGCCTGAAGTCCAGGCACAACATGGTACTCTTTCTACCACTACGTTAGTACGGAGATGGTTTCAAAATGAATAGTTGGCAATTTATCCGATATAGAACACTCATATCGATAAAATGATTTGAACCATTTACTGGAAAAATGGGTGTCTCGCCCTTTTTTTATCCAATGCTGAATCGACGACCTATGTATAAAATAAGAAGAATTTTTTGGATTTGAAGAAAAAAAAAAACAACTTTGCTGACAATTACAGATTTTTTTTGTCTGGTCGGAAGAGTCCTCTGAATATTCTGGTCTTGTATCAGTTTCCATATCTTGGAATACGAACAGAGAAGAGAGGGTAGGCTCATTACATTAAAAGATATGGGAATGCTCATAACATAAGTAACTGAGCGTGAGAGCCAAATGAATCGAAAGATTCATGTTTGGTTCGGGAAGAGATCATGGAAGTGAAGTTGTGAAATGAATGGGAAAATAATCTACTTTCATTAAGTGATTTATTAGATAATCGAAAACAGAGGATTCTGAGTACTATTCGAAATTCAGAAGAACTACGCGGAGGAGCTATTGAGCAGCTCGAAAAAGCCCGGGCTCGCTTACGGAAAGTGGAAATGGAAGCAGATGAGTTTCGAGTGAATGGATACTCTGAGATAGAACGAGAAAAACAGAATTTGATTAATGCCACTTATGAGAATTTGGAACGATTAGAAAATTACAAAAATGAAACCATTCATTTTGAACAACAAAGAGCAATTAATCAGGTCCGACAGCGAGTTTTCCAACAAGCCTTACAAGGAGCTCTAGGAACTCTGAATAGTTGTTCGAACAGCGAGTTACATTTACGCACCATCAGTGCTAATATTGGCATGCTCGGGGCCATGAAAGAAATAACTGATTAGCCCTTTTACTGTAGGCATTATTTTTTTTTTTTTTTTTTTCTCCCTTTGTTTCCGAAAAAGAATTAAGAGACACTAATGGTAACCATTCGAGCCGACGAAATTAGTAATATTATCCGTGAACGTATTGAACAATATAATCGAGAAGTCACGATTGTGAATACCGGCACCGTACTTCAAGTAGGCGATGGCATTGCTCGTATTCATGGTCTTGATGAAGTAATGGCAGGGGAATTAGTAGAATTTGAAGAGGG